AGGATCTAGTACTCTGAATGTACTTGAAAAAAGGACTCAATTGTGTAATGATAAGACTAAACAAGAATACTTACCTAAAAAATATGATCCTTTTTTGCATGGACCTTATCGTGGAAGAATCAATTTTTTTTTTTCACCCCTAACGCTAAATGAAACTTCTAGCCAAAAGAACATCAGGACGTTTTGGATAAATAAAATTCATGGCCTTCTTCTTATTAAGAATTATACAAAATTTGAGCAGACACTAGATGGGTTTCGTCTAAAATTATTTTCAACAAAAAAAGTACGTTCTTTATTTCCAGAACACACACAAGAAAAAATTGATTCAGAAGATCGAATACTCATTTTAAAAATTTTATTCGATGTAGTTATAACAGATCCCAACGACCAAAGAATTAGAAAAAACTCTATTGGAATAAAAGAAATAAGTAAAAAGGTTCCTCGCTGGTCATACAACTCAATTACTGGTTTAGGACAAAAAAAGAAAAACAGGGGCGAAACTGTAGCAGGGGCAATTCGTTCGAGAAAGTTCAAACATGTAGTTATTTTTACTGATAATCAGCCAAAGCCAAATACCTCTACGTATATTAATACAAAATATACTAAGAGTCCTAAGCAAGCAAAGAAAGTGAATTTGACCCATTATTCACAACAATCGGATTTTCGTCGAGGTCTAATCAAAGGCTCCATGCGCGCACAAAGACGTAAAACTATTACTTGGGAACTGTTTCAAGCAAATGTGCATTCCCCGCTTTTTTTGGACAGGCTAGACAAATCTTTTTTTTTTTCTTTTGATATTTCCGAACTGATGAAAGTAATTTTTAAAAATTGGATGTGGAAACAAAAAGACAAAAAACTTTCTGATTCTAAAATTGAAAAGCAAAAAAAAATTGATAACCAAGAGGAGGACAAAAGAGAAAAATACAAAAGAAAAGAAAAAACAGAGATACCCATAGCAGAAATCTGGAATACATTTTTTTTTGCTCAAATACTCAGAAGTTTTGTATTATTAACTCAATCAATTCTTAGAAAATATATTCTATTACCTTCACTGATAATAGCTAAAAATATTGCTCGCATGCTATTATTTCAAATTCCCGAATGGTCCGAGGATTTAAAGGATTGGAATAGGGAAATGTATGTAAAATGCACCCATAATGGTGTTCAATTATCCGAACGAGAATTTCCGAAAAACTGGTTAACAGAGGGTATTCAGATAAAGATCCTATTTCCTTTTTGCCTGAAACCCTGGCACAAATCTAAGCTACAATTCCCTCATAAAGATGCAATGAAAAAAAAAGGGGGACAAAAAAACAACGATTTTTGTTTTTTAACAGTTTGGGGAATGGAAGCGGAATTGCCTTTTGGTCCTCCCCGAAAAAGACCTTCATTTTTTAAACCCATTTTCAAAGAACTAAAAAAAAAAATTAGACAATTGAAAACAAAGTCTTTAAGAGTTTTAAAAGAAAGAACAAAAATTTTTCAACAAATCACAAAAGAAACAAAAAGATGGGTCATCAAAAGAATTCTATTACTAAAAGTAAAAGAACTTTCAAAAACAAACAAAATTCCATTATTTAGATTGCGAGAAATAGATGAATTGGGTGAAGATAAAAAAGATTTGATAATGAGTAATCGGATGATTCACGAATCGTCCATTCAAATTCGATCTATGGATTGGACAAATTTAGCACTGCCCGAAAAAAAAATAAAAGATCTGACTAATCGAACAAACATAATAAAAAAGAAAATAGAAAAAATTACAAAAGAAAAGAAAAAAAAACAGCTAACTTACGAAATAAATATTAGTTCGAACAAAACAAGTTATCGTCCTAAAATATTAGGAGCGTCCAAAAAGATTTGGCACATATTAAAAAAAAGAAATACTCGATTAATTGGTAAATCATATTTTTTTATAAAATTTTTCATTGAAGGGATATACATAAAAATTTTTCTAGCTATTGTCAATATTCCAAGAATCAATGCAATTTGTTTTTTTGAATCACCAAAAAAAATCCAAATTATTGAGAAAAATATCCACAATAATGAAACAAATCAGGAAAGAATTAATAAAACAAGTAAAAGTAAAAATGAAATTCACTTTATTTCGACTATAAAAAAATCACTTTCTAAGGTTAGTAATAAGAATTCAAAGATTTCTTATGATTTCTCTTTTTTCTCACAATCACAAGCATATGTATTTTACAAATTATCACAAACCCAACTTATTCACTTTTATAATTTAAGATTTGTCTTTCAATATGACGGAACATCCCTTTTCCTTAAGAAGGAAATAAAAGATTATTTTAAAAAACAAGGAGTATTTCATTACGAATTAAGACATGAATCTTTTTGGAATTTTGAAATGAATCAATGGAAAAACTGGTTAAAGGGGCATTATCTATATCAATCCGATTTATCTCGGATAAGATGGCCTATATTAGTACCACAAAAATGGCGAAATAGAGCCAATCAACACAGTATGGCTCAAAAGAAAGATTTAAACAAAAAGGGTTCATATGAAAAAAATGGATTAACTCCTTCCGACAAACAAAATTTTTTTGAAGCGAATCCATTACAGAATCAAAAAGATAATTTTAAAAAACACTATAGATATGATCTTTTATCATATAAATCTATTAATTATGAAGATAAGAAAGACTCGTATATTCATAAATCATTATTCCAAGTAAATAATAAAGAAGAAATCTTTTCTAATTCCAACATAAGGGAAGGCAAATTATTTGATATGTTGGGAGGTATCCCTATTAATAATTATCTAGAAGAAGATAATATTATGGATATGGATAAATTTTCGGATAGAAAATATTTTGATTGGAGAATTCTCGATTTTTGTCTTAGAAATAAGGTTGATATTGAAGTCTGGGTTGATATTGGTACCAACAGGAATCAAAATACTAAGATTGGGGCTGATAAGTATCAAATAATTGATGAAATTAATAAGAAAGTTCTTTTTTATCTTACAATTCATGAAGATGAAGAAATTAAACCATCCAATCAAAAAAAGTTCTTTTTTGATTGGATGGGAATGAATGAAGCAATACTAAGTTGTCCTATATCAAATCTGGAGCTTTGGTTCTTCCGAGAATTAGTGCTATTTTTTAATGCATATAAAAAAAAACCGTGGATCATACCAATCAAATTACTTCTTTTCAGTTTTAATGGAAATGAAAATGGGAATAAAAAAATAACTCGAAAGAAAAAAGAAGACCTTTTTATATCATCGAATCAAAAAAACTCTCTTGAATTATACAATAGAAGTAAAGAAGAAAAAGAACCCCCAGACCAAGGGAATCCTCGATCAGATGCACAAAACCAAGTAAGTCTTGGGTCAGTTCTCTCAAACCAAGAAAAAGATGTTGAAGCAAATTCTTCGGGATCAGACATCAAAAAACGTAGAACGAAAAAACAATACAAGAACAACACAGAAGCAGAACTTTATTTCTTCCTAAAAAAGTATTTGCATTTTCAGTTGAGATGGGATTCTTTTTTAAATCAAAGAATAATAAATAATATCAAGATCTATTGTCTCCTGCTTCGACTGATAAATCCAAGAGAAATTGCTATATCCTCTATTCAAGGGGGAGAAATGGGTCTGGATATTTTGATGATTCATAAGGATTTCACTCTTACAGAATTGGTGAAAGGGGGAATATTTATTATCGAACCGCTTCGTCTGTCTGTAAAAAACGATGGACAGTTTTTTATATATCAAATCGTAGGTATTTCATTGGTTCATAAGAATAAGCGCCAAATTACTAAAAGATACCGAGAAAAAAGCTATGTTCATAAAAAAAAAAATTATGAATCCATTGCAAGACATCAAAGAATGACTGGAAATAGAGACAAAAAGAATTATGATTTGCTTGTTCCTGAAAATATTTTATTCCCTAACCATCGTAGAGAATTGAGAACTCTGATTTGTTTCAATTGGAAGAATCAAAATGGTATTCAGAGAAATTCCGTATTTTGTAATAACGTAAAAAAAGGGGGTCACGTTTTGGATAAAAGCAAAGATCTTGCTAGAGAGAAAAAGAAACTAATTAAATTAAAGTTCTTTCTTTGGCCAAATTATCGATTAGAAGATTTAGTTTGTATGAATCGCTATTGGTTTAATACCAATAATGGCAGTCGTTTCAGTATGATAAGGATACATATGTATCCACGATTGCAAATTTGTTACTAGTACATTTTTCTTATCGATCGCGTACCATACGTACCATACCTGGTATATGAAAACAAAGAGATGGACACATGCCTTGTCTTACATTCCATTATGATACAGGATACCACTTTAAGGACATACGGATTGGTTAGATCTATAAATGAATTAACAGAATTTTTTTTTAGGTCTCGCTTTTTCTCTTTTGAAGAAACATACCATCCTTTTTATCCCTAATCAAATTGAAAATGGGATTGATTGTTGATTGATTTTATCGGAAGTTCATAACGGCTTTAAGATGATTGTGTATATTCAATTCAAATGACTAACATTATTATTACTGATCAGTAAATTTCATATTAAAAGAAAGGGAAAAGAGGATTTCGTTTTATGGTAAAAAATTCATTCATCTCAGTTACTTTTCAAGAAAAAAAAAAAGAAAACAGTGGGTCTGTTGAATTTCAAGTATTAAGTTTCACTAATAAGATACAAAGACTTACTTCCCATTTGGAATTGCACAGAAAAGACTATTTATCTCAGAGGGGTTTACGGAAAGTTCTGGAAAAACGCCAACGCCTACTTTCTTATTTGTCAAAGAAAAATGGAGTACGTTATAAAGAATTAATTAGTCAGTTGAATATCCGGGAGTCAAAAAATCGTTAATTTGAAAAAAAGAATTTTGAATTATTTGATTTATTAGATTTTGAATATTGATAACTTCTTTTTGTTTTCAACAATTCATGTAAGAATGAATCGAGGAAAAACCTATGAGTATACTAGCTACAGGAAAAGACCTTATGAGAGTAAATATGGGACCTCACCACCCATCAATGCATGGTGTTCTTCGTCTCATCGTTACTCTCGATGGCGAAGATGTTATTGACTGTGAACCGATATTGGGTTATTTACACAGAGGGATGGAAAAAATTGCGGAAAACCGAACAATTATACAATATCTGCCTTATGTAACACGTTGGGATTATTTAGCTACTATGTTCACAGAAGCAATAACTGTAAATGGACCAGAACAGTTGGGAAATATTCAAGTACCTAAAAGGGCCAGCTATATCAGAGTAATTATGTTGGAGTTGAGTCGTATAGCCTCTCATCTGTTATGGCTCGGCCCTTTTATGGCAGATATTGGTGCACAGACTCCCTTCTTCTATATTTTCAGAGAAAGAGAATTAGTATATGATCTATTCGAAGCTGCCACCGGTATGAGAATGATGCATAATTATTTTCGTATCGGAGGGATAGCGGCCGATTTACCCCATGGCTGGATAGAGAAATGTTTGGATTTCTGTGATTATTTTTTAACGGGGGTTGTTGAATATCAAAAACTTATTACACGAAACCCTGTCTTTTTAGAACGAGTTGAAGGAGTAGGCATTTTTGGTGGAGAAGAAGCAATAAATTGGGGTTTATCAGGACCAATGCTACGAGCGTCTGGAATAGAATGGGATCTTCGTAAAGTGGATCATTATGAGTGTTACGACGAATTTGATTGGGAAGTCCAGTGGCAAAAAGAAGGGGATTCATTAGCTCGTTATTTAGTCCGAATCGGTGAAATGACAGAATCGGTAAAAATTATTCAACAGGCTTTGGAAGGAATTCCGGGGGGGCCCTATGAGAATTTAGAAATCCGATGCTTTGCTAGAGAAAGCGATCCAGAATGGAATGATTTTGAAGATCGATTCATTAGTAAAAAACCTTCTCCTACTTTTGAATTACCGAAACAAGAACTTTATGTGAGAGTCGAAGCCCCAAAAGGAGAATTGGGAATTTTTCTGATAGGAGATCAAAGTAGTTTTCCTTGGCGGTGGAAAATTCGCCCACCGGGTTTTATCAATTTGCAAATTCTTCCTCAGTTAGTTAAAAGAATGAAATTGGCGGATATTATGACGATACTAGGTAGTATAGATATCATTATGGGAGAAGTTGATCGTTGAAATGATAGTTGATACAACAGAAGTACAAGATATTAATTCTTTTTCCCGATTGGAATCCTTAAAAGAGCTCTATGGGACCATACGGGTGTTTGCCCCTATTTTGACTCTTGTATTAGGAATCACAATAGGTGTACTAGTAATTGTGTGGTTAGAAAGAGAAATATCTGCAGGAATACAACAACGTATTGGCCCTGAATACGCCAGCCCTTTCGGAATTCTTCAAGCTTTAGCAGATGGAACAAAACTACTTTTCAAAGAGAATCTTCTTCCAGCTAGAGGAAATACTCGTTTCTTCAGTATTGGACCATCTATAGCAGTCATATCAATTCTACTAAGTTATTCAGTAATTCCTTTTAGTTATCACCTTGTTTTAGCTGATCTCAATATTGGTATTTTTTTATGGATTGCCGTTTCAAGTATTGCTCCTATTGGACTTCTTATGTCAGGATATGGATCAAATAATAAATATTCGTTTTTAGGTGGTCTGCGAGCTGCTGCTCAATCGATTAGTTATGAAATACCATTAACTTTATGTGTTTTATCAATATCTCTACGTGCGATTCGCTAAAATAGAAGCTTTTCTTTTCCTTCTAGAAAAAAAAAGAAATTTAATGGATATCCGCATTTTTTTTTTATTCATTTATTGATTCTTTAGGTTAATAAAAAAATTAGATAGTTATATATGAGTGAAAGAAAACAACTTCTAAATTCGCAGTAAAAGCAGATTGAGTCTCATTTCCTATGTACAAGAGTTAAGTTAAAGTAAACAAAAGTGGAAGATGCCCTTTACCCCAAGATTAGTTGATTGGTCATCCTAGCTTGAAGCGGGCTCAAAAGTCAACCGTATGGAGTTTTCACTATATGTTTGAATGTATTACAATACATATATTAACGAACGGGGGATTGAAAAAAAAAATGGGTGGATAATAAGGAACACTAAAATACACACAAAGAATTAGTAATGGAGATTATGTAAATTAACGAAAAAGATACGTCTGCATAACATAAAAAGAATACTAATTGGGGCTTTAAGTTGGTAGAAATGATCGGGCAGTACTCCCCACAATTCCGATTCAGAGTATGCTCCTATCCCCCAATTAAAGAAATTACTATCAGGAACGAAATAATCCCTTACTTTTTTGATTTTGAGGCCCCCTTTTTCTCAGAAAGAAGAAGAGGAACAAAAAAAATAGAAAAAAAAAATTACAATAAAAAGAAAAGCTATTTTTTTCTTATTTCTTTCCTATCTTCATAAAAAGAAAAATAGTGTCATGATTCATGAACTAATGGAATGTCTAATTTTTTTTTCGTAATCGAAAATAAAACGATGGCTCGAAATAGCAATAGATATTTCTACAAAGAGTATTTTATTGAAGGATTTATTAAGTTATTACTCACCCCAAAAAAGTTGAAGGATGAGATCAATTCAGAAATGCTTTTTGATTTATTCTTATAGCAGACAGAATTCCATTGGTATAATTTTGGACCTTCCACGAGTCTATCTATGCTATAACCATATCAAGATAAGGAATACTTGCCCGGTCCTTACATTTATTTGTGGCCCTGAGGAGCCGTATGAGGTGAAAATCTCATGTACGGTTTTGTAATAGCGATGGGAACAGTAATGTTATCACCGACTATGATTATCTAATAGTTCAAGTACAGTTGATATAGTCGGGGCGCAATCAAAATATGGTTTTTTGGGGTGGAATTTGTGGCGTCAACCTATAGGGTTTATCGTTTTTCTAATTTCTTCCCTAGCAGAATGCGAAAGATTACCTTTTGATTTACCAGAAGCAGAAGAAGAATTAGTAGCAGGCTATCAAACCGAATATTCAGGGATCAAATTTGGTTTATTTTACGTTGCTTCCTATCTAAATTTATTAGTTTCCTCATTATTTGTAACAGTTCTTTACTTGGGCGGTTGGAATCTTTCAATTCCGTACATATTTGTTCCTGAGTTATTTGAAATAAATAAAGCGGATGGAATCTTTGGAACGACAATTGGTATCTTTATTACATTAGCTAAAACTTATTTGTTCTTGTTCATTTCTATCACAACAAGATGGACTTTACCTAGACTAAGAATGGACCAATTATTAAATCTTGGCTGGAAATTTCTTTTACCTATTTCTCTTGGTAATTTATTATTAACAACCTCTTCCCAACTCCTTTCACTGTAAACAAAAAAAAGATACTATATTCACGGCTTACCTCAAACAAGAGAAAGAAAAAATTTATTCATAGATATTCCCGATATGTTCCCTATGGTAACTGGGTTCATGAATTATGGTCAACAAACAGTACGAGCTGCAAGGTACATTGGTCAAAGTTTCATGATTACCTTATCCCAAGCAAATCGTTTCCCTGTAACTATTCAATATCCTTATGAAAAATTAATAACATCAGAGCGTTTCCGCGGTCGAATCCATTTTGAATTTGATAAATGTATTGCTTGTGAAGTATGTGTTCGTGTATGTCCTATAGATCTGCCTGTTGTTGATTGGAAATTGGAAACTGATATTCGAAAGAAACGATTGCTTAATTACAGTATTGATTTCGGAATTTGTATTTTTTGTGGTAACTGCGTTGAGTATTGTCCAACAAATTGTTTATCAATGACTGAAGAATATGAACTTGCTACTTACGACCGTCACGAATTGAATTACAATCAAATTGCTTTAGGTCGTTTACCAATGTCAGTAATTGACGATTTTACAATTCGAACAGTTTTGAATTCGTCTCAAAGAAAAAACGGGTAAATCTCTTTATTATTGGAAATTACTAGGGTTCCGTGTTGGTATAAAGGAATAAGGTCTTTCTCTTTGTTTGGTACAAATCCCAACTATAGATTGGATTATGAGAAGTACAAATTCATTTGGATTGAAAGTCTGTTAATATATCCACAATTTTTTCGAAATATAGACTTTCAATTTCCAACTGCCATTTCCAATAAAGAAAAGAACGAAATTGATCCAATAACTGTACCCACATCAATTCACACCTATTAGATTTGAATTGAATTCAATCGGGAATGCCTCATAAAAAAAATTGCCTGGTCGGTTCAATAAGGTCATGAAAAAACATTTCGATTTATTTATCTCTTATTTTAATATAATGGATTTGGCTGGACCAATACATGATTTTCTTTTAGTTTTTCTAGGATCGGGTCTTATATTAGGAGGTCTGGGAGTGGTATTACTTACCAACCCGATTTATTCTGCCTTTTCGTTGGGATTCGTTCTTATTTGTATATCCTTATTCTATATTCTATCAAATTCGCCTTTTGTAGCTGCTGCACAGCTCCTTATTTATGTAGGAGCTGTAAATGTTTTAATCATATTTGCTGTAATGTTCATGAATGGTTCAGACTATTCCAACGATTTTCATTTGAATCTTTGGACTATTGGGGATGGAGTTGCTTCTCTGGTTTGTACAAGTCTTTTTTTGTCCTTACTCACTACTATTCTAGATACGTCGTGGTACGGGATTATTTGGACTACACGATCCAACCAGATTATAGAGCAAGATTTGATAAGTAATAGTCAACAAATTGGAATTCATTTATCAACCGACTTTTTTCTTCCATTTGAACTCATTTCGATAATTCTTTTAGTTGCTTTGATAGGTGCAATTGCCGTAGCTCGTCAGTAAAAAATCTTTATAACTAGCAACAGCAATCCAAATTCAACTTTTCTGTGTTATCACATCTATTTGCCTTCAATTCTATTTGAATACTGTTTCATGTATAAATCAAATAGAATGATTCGATCTATTAGCAATATATTCTTTTGTTCTATACTTGTTAGATTATAAGCAATCAAATCACTTGACTTATTGTTCATATTGAAATGAATCGAAATTGGTACGGAGTTGGTCAATGATGCTCGAGCATGTACTTATTTTGAGTGCTTATTTATTTTCTATTGGTATCTATGGATTGATCACGAGCCGAAATATTGTCCGGGCCCTGATGTGTCTTGAACTTATACTAAATGCGGTTAATATAAATTTTGTAACATTTTCCGATTTTTTTGATAGTAGGCAATTAAAAGGAGATATTTTCTCAATTTTTGTTATAGCTATTGCAGCCGCTGAAGCAGCTATCGGATCAGCTATTGTTTCGTCAATTTATCGTAACAGAAAATCGATTCGTATCAATCAATCGACTTTGTTGAATAAATAAAATAGTATTTCAAAATCAGAATATTCATCAATTTGAATTAGCATCTATAATACGTCCTAACCTCGATCATATTGGCGAAAACGTAAAAAATCAAAGTATCTTTGTTCCCTCTTATCAGTTGATCCAGAAATGGATTGATTCCAAAATTCTGGTAAATCGTTGATTGATCTGGTGTTTCAATATATGATTCATTTCAAAAATTACTAGATCGAAAATTTATGAATTCAGAAATTGATAGATTCAATGTCACATTCAGTAAAGATTTATGATACATGTATAGGGTGTACTCAATGTGTCCGAGCATGTCCCACGGATGTATTAGAAATGATACCTTGGGACGGATGTAAAGCTAAACAAATTGCTTCTGCTCCAAGAACGGAGGATTGTGTTGGTTGTAAGAGATGTGAATCCGCCTGCCCAACGGATTTCTTGAGTGTTCGAGTTTATTTATGGCATGAAACAACTCGAAGCATGGGTCTAGCTTATTGATATTGATACGTTCCCAAAAACCCCACTTGAATCTATTTTGAATACATTTTTTTTACTTACTGATTACCGACAAAAACCCGTACTCGAAAAATAAAAAAAAAAAATTAAGAATATATATTCTATTTTTCGAGCACGGTTTTGTCTGGTTCGAGTGTATCTTGCCTTTACCACGAACTTTTTTCCTTGGTTAACAATAATTGTAGTTTTTCCGATAGCCACGGGTTTTTTCATTTTCTTTCTCCCTCATAGAGGAAATAAGGTGACTAGGGGGTATACTATATATATATGCGTGCTAGAACTCCTTCTAACGACCTATGCCTTCTGTTATCATTTCGAATTGGACGATCCATTAATACAACTCGCAGAGGATTATAAATGGATCAATTTTTTTGGTTTTTACTGGAGATTGGGAATAGATGGACTTTCCCTAGGACCCATTTTATTGACGGGATTTATCACCACTTTAGCTACGTTAGCGGCTTGGCCAGTTACTCGGAATTCCCGATTATTCTATTTCCTGATGTTAGCAATGTATAGCGGTCAAATAGGATCATTTGCTTCTCGTGACCTTTTACTTTTTTTCATCATGTGGGAATTAGAATTAATTCCTGTTTATCTACTTCTATCAGCATGGGGTGGAAAGAAACGTCTTTATTCAGCTACAAAGTTTATTTTGTACACTGCAGGAGGTTCCGTTTTTCTATTAATAGGAGTTTTGGGTATCGGTTTATATGGTTCCAATGAACCAACATTAAATTTGGAAATATTAGCTAATCGATCGTATCCCGTGGCACTGGAAATACTATTCTATATTGGATTTCTTATTGCTTTTGCTGTCAAATCACCGATTATACCCTTACATACATGGTTACCAGACACCCATGGGGAGGCACATTACAGTACTTGTATGCTTCTGGCCGGAATCTTATTAAAAATGGGAGCATATGGCTTGGTTCGGATCAATATGGAACTATTACCGCACGCTCATTCTCTATTTTCTCCCTGGTTAATCATAGTAGGTACAATGCAAATAATTTATGCAGCTTTAACATCTCCTGGCCAACGCAATTTAAAAAAAAGAATAGCCTATTCCTCTGTATCTCATATGGGTTTCCTAATTATAGGAATTGGCTCGATAACTGATACAGGACTCAGCGGAGCCATTTTACAAATAATTTCTCATGGGTTTATTAGCGCTGCACTTTTTTTCTTAGCAGGAACGAGTTATGATAGAATACGTCATGGTTATCTCGACGAAATGGGCGGACTGGCTATACCAATTCCAAAGATATTCACGCTATTTAGTATCTTATCAATGGCTTCCCTTGCATTACCGGGCATGAGTGGTTTTGTTGCGGAATTGATAGTCTTTTTTGGAATAATTACTAGCCAAAAATATTTTTTAATAGCAAAAATACTGATTACTTTTGTAATGGCAATTGGAATGATATTAACTCCTATTTATTCATTATCTATGTTACGGCAAATGTTTTATGGGTACAAGCTATTTAATGGCGTAAACTCTTATTTTTTTGATTCTGGACCACGGGAATTATTTGTTTTGATCTCTATTCTTCTACCCGTACTTGGTATTGGTATTTATCCGGATTTCGTTCTGTCACTATCAGTGGACAAGGTCGAAGCTATTCTATCTAATTTTTTTATAGAGAATTTTCATGAATAAAAAAAGAAAAAAGAAATTTGAATTGTAACCAAACCCCTTTGGCGTTTGTGAGAACCTTTTGAATCACTCCACTACTTGATTCAAAAGGTTCTCGGCGGTTTCCACTCAGTTTCGTTTATATATATACGCTGTCCTATGTTTGTCTTCATCAGGCCCTTTCTTTTCTTCAATTTGCAATTCAATTAGATGTGAATTGTTAATTAAATGAACCATAACTATGTAACCCTATTCCTAATAGATTGACCCCGAAATAACATATCCAAATTATAACAAAGCCCATAGAAGCCACAATTGCGGAATTAAAACCTTCCGATTTTTTATTTGTTCGAGTATGGAAATAAATCCCGAATATAGTCCAAGTAATAAATGCCCAAGTTTCCTTTGGATCCCAATTCCAATATGATCCCCATGCCTCATTAGCCCATACTGCGCCTGAAAGAATACCTATGGTTAAAAAGATAAATCCTAGACTAATAATATGATAACTCCAATGATCCAATTGTTGAATCAATTGATACCTGTAATAATTTCTAGCAGAAAAAAAATAAGTATTTAGTAAAACATTGGTTTTTGCATTCATGTATTGTATTTCACCGAAGGAAAATGACTCAGTTACAGTTCCATTTAATAATTTATTGCTTTTACCAAAAATCCTTATCACTTTTCGAAATGTAATGACTAGAAGAGCTGTGGATAATAATGATCCGCATAAAAGAGCTGCATAGCCGAATACCATCATACTTACGTGCATCATTAACCACTGAACTTGTAGAGCGGGCACTAATATTCCGGATTGATGCATTTTGGTTAACAAACACGAAGTTGCAAAGCCTTGGGTAAAAATAGCACTTGGCGCGGTTATTGCGCTTAAATGATTTTTATGTTTTAAAATCCTATGAATAATGGAGAAACTCCATGACAGAAAGATTAATGATTCATATAAATCACTTAATGGGAAATGCCCCGAATAAATCCAACGAATTACTAATAATCCTGTTAGACAGAAAAGGGTAGCTATCATCCCCTTTTCTGATGAATCATATAGTCCTACGATTTCATCGACTAATAAGGTTATTAAATGAATTGTAATTCCAATTGAAATGACCGAAAATGATATATGAGTTAATATATGTTCTAAAGTTGAAAATATCATAAATAAAAAATGAAATTAAAAGTAAAAAGTGAAAGTCTCTCGAGTATACGGAATGGAAATCGGAAATTCAATTCATTATAGGGCTTTTATATATCTTTTAGAAGATTAGAAGATGTTATGCCGCCACTCGGATTCGAACCGAGATGCTCTAGCACTGCTTCCTAAGAGCAGCGTGTCTACCGATTTCACCATAGCGGCTTGCTAGAAATAATAATAACTTATTTTTATTTAATCGTCGAGATTGAAAGTGAAAGAGAAAGTTTCAATGAAATACTTTTTATTTTTAGGAAGCATTCAATTGATGAATAAAAACTTGTTTCAATAGAGATTGAAACAATCTCTTTTTTATCGTTTTATTTAGTTATTTAAGGTTTCAGTTTTATTTAACTTAACAATTTAACAATAACATATTCTTTTTCTTTTTTCTGGATCACGAGCACAATTTAAGCATAATATCCAATAATTCAAAAAAATTGGATTTAATTTGCATAACTTTTGTCTTGTGATAATCGTTAGGTTTTTTTTTCAGTATGAATTTGTCTTAGGGTTTATCAAACCAATTAGGTATTGAGCTATACATATTATATAAAAGAATTTCGATTTCTATTGTCCTACTTCAAAAATTTATTTCTAAATCCGAATTCTAAAAATAGATATTTTTAGATTGATCCTCCCTTTCAAACATAGGAGTTTTTTATTACTTCTAAATTGCATACTATTCGTATAGAAATTAGAAATACGCCGAAATGGCGAAAGAAGCTTTTCTCATTCTCACTTGGAGTGATGATTCAGAAAGTTAAAAAAAACAGTATAATTAATAATTAGTTTCAACAACTCATTGCTTTTGTCTAAAGATTTCAATTTATGCTATTCTATAGCATAAATTGAAATAGAAAAGGAGAAATATAAAAGAAAAAAAAGAAAAGACAAAACAAAACCTTTATTATTGTCTTATTTATAAGTGGGTGGGTGATGGGGAAATTAAGAATCCCCATCCCGGGAATGAAAAGCATATTCAAATACAAATAAAGGCAAAACTCGAAATTTTTATTCTTTTTTTTTTTTCAAATAAAAAAAATTACCAATTCAGTAGCCAAATCCATTGGTTCAAAACAGTAGGGAATGGAAATCATTATTTATTACTTACTTTTTCTATTTCTATTTTTTTTTACTTCTATTTTTCTATTCTATATTAAAAAATGGAATCTAAATTCGAAACGAAATTGGCTCGTTTTTGGAGTCAGGTGGATGCGGATTCTAATTATTCCAACGTTTTATTCATTATTTGTCGTACAAAAAACTTTTGGAATTCCCGGTCGAAAGGGATTTCGCTAACGAAAAAGCTTTCAGCGCTGCAAAATATCCCTCTTTTTTCCAAATATTTTTACGAATACGTTTTTTTAATATAGAACTACGTTTTTTTGGAACTGCCATTCAAAAAATAAAAAGTTATTCATTGCAAAAATTGGATGTGAAAGACATCTATTGTTTAAAACAAATCGTTTTTTTTTTCAATTCCTATTCCATACAATATCTGAGGCAAAATAATTTGTATTTCGGAGTTATTTGTGATACCTTTCTATCTCTGTCTCTTTTTGGGATGTTCCATTTGTACATAAAAAATACATATCGAACAAGCTTAAGAACCCTTACCTACCTAATAAAAAACTTGAATCTTTTTCTTTTCTAGTAATTGGTTATTAAATGCCATTTATTAGAATAGAACATAATCAATCAGTCCCGAATGAAACTCGTTAATTATTCTGAATAAACAAACAAAAATACCTAGTTCTTTTTTTATTAGGCAAAGTTATGGGGCATCCGATGATTGATATCAAAATAAAGTACTTCTTTTTTTTTTGTCCAATTTTTTAGTCTTGATATATGTCCATAAATTTTTGTAATAGGGAATAATAATGGAAATTGTAATTTGCTGCTACGTTTTCCTAAAAATCTTACTTAGTATAAACTTAGTATAAAATAATTCGTTATTTTTCACTTTGAAAATTTTTGAAGTAGTTGAGAAAGGTTCAAACTAACTACGAACAGAAAATTCCATTTTAGTTTCAGTTGCTTTTTTAATACTTTCGTAATCCCTTTTAAAAGAGATAAGAACCGGTGAATCAGAAACAATTAATTAAGAATAAAAAAATTATTATTTTTATGGAACATACATATCAATATTCTTGGATCATACCTTTCGTTCCGCTTCCAGTTCCTATGTTAATAGGAGTGGGACTTCTACTTTTTCCAACGGCAACAAAAAATCTTCGCCGTATTTGGGCTTTTCCTAGTATTTTTTTGTTAAGTATAGTTATGATTTTTTCGGTCGATCTATCTATTCAGCAAATAAATAGGAGTTCTATCTATCAATACATATGGTCTTGGACCATCAATAATGATTTTTCTTTCGAGTTCGGACACTTTATTGATCCGCTTACTTCTATTATGTCAATATTAATCACCACAGTTGGAATTCTGGTTCTTTTTTATAGCGACAATTATATGTCTCATGATCAAGGATATTTGAGATTTTTTGCTTATATGAGTTTTTTCAATACTTCCATGTTGGGATTAGTTACAAGTTCGAATTTGATACAAATTTATATTTTTTGGGAATTGGTTGGGATGTGTTCTTATCTATTAATAGGGTTTTGGTTCACACGACCTAGTGCGGCAAGTGCTTGTCAAAAAGCCTTTGTAACTAATCGTGTAGGGGATTTTGGTTTATTATTAGGAATCTTAGGTCTTTATTGGACAACGGGTAGTTTCGAATTTCGGGATTTGTTCGAAATATTCAATAACTTGATTTATAAGAAGGAGGTTAACTTTTTATTTGTTACTTTGTGTGCCTTTCTATTATTTGGCGGCGCAGTTGCTAAATCCGCACAATTTCCCCTTCATGTATGGTTACCTGATGCCATGGAGGGGCCTACTCCTATTTCGGCTCTTATCCACGCCGCTACTATGGTAGCAGCGGGAATTTTTCTTGTAGCTCGTCTTCTTCCACTTTTCATAGCGATACCATACATAATGAATCTAATATCTTTTATAGGTATAATAACAGTATTATTAGGAGCCACTTTAGCTCTTGCTCAAAAAGATATTAAGAAAAGTTTAGCCTATTCTACAATGTCTCAATTGGGTTATATGATGTTAGCTCTAGGTATGGGGTCTTATCGAGCCGCTTTATTTCATTTGATTACTCATGCTTATTCGAAAGCCTTGTTGTTTTTAGGATCCGGATCAATTATTCATTCAATGGAAGCTCTTGTTGGATTCGCTCCAGATAAAAGCCAGAATATGGCTCTTATGGGCGGGTTAAGAAAGCACGTGCCAATTACAAAAACTGCTTTTTTATTAGGTACACTTTCTCTTTGTGGTATTCCACCTCTTGCTTGTTTTTGGTCAAAAGATGAAATTCTTAATGATAGTTGGTTATATTCACCGATTTTCGCAATAATTGCTTCTTTCACAGCCGGATTAACTGCATTTTATATGTTTCGGATTTATTTACTTACTTTTGAAGGACATTTAAACGTTCGTTTTCAAAATTACAGTGGCAAAAAAGGAAATTCCTTCTATTCAATATCTCTATGGGGTAAAGAGGAGCAAAAATCGATTAAAAAAAGTTTTCCTTTAGTTGCTTTATTAAAAATAAATAATAATGAAAGGGAAAGGACTTCTTTTTTTTCGAAGAAAACATACCGAATGGATACTCATGTAACAAAAATGCCTTTTCTTACTATTTTGCCTTTTGGTCCTACAAAGACTTTTTTTTATCCCCATGAATCGGACAATACTATGCTATTCTCTATGCTTATATTAGTCTTATTTCCTTTGTTTGTTGGAGCCA